CAAATACATCGTAAGCTAAACCCGTGCTGACGAATAACCAACCCGCAATGAAAAGGGAAGGTATAGTAATGCTATGAATGACCCAGTATCGAATACTGGTAATAATATCAGCAAAAGAACGTTCTCCTGTGCTTCCAGACATGCCGAGCTCCACGTATTCTTGTACAGTCAAAAAGGGGATCGATTCCGTAAAAGATGAGATCAGTAAATGGGAATTCACTGAAATTTAATCTTTGTGAGATCGTCAATAGGGTACCAAGGGTGTCTTTAGAGTATACCGAATCAGTATAGCTATCCTTCTTCTGACACAGCAACGCAATTTCACAATTAGTATCTAAATGGAGTGCTAGAGACTTTCTTTTTTCTTTTATTGTTGCCTGTCGATGTAGTATTCTATACTATTCAATAAAAAAATTTTCAAATTCCTGTAGTAGTATAAGGGTTCTCTCCATTATCGGCTTCGGATTAGAAACTGAAGATCAGATAAAATGTGAATACAACGGGTTGCTTTCAAATAATTCGCGAGTGGGATTATCATATTCCATTCTCCTACACCTACAATTCAATTAGATCCAAAATATAAAAATATTCTTTGTGTTTGTAGAAGATGTTTTTTGTTGGAACCCCCCCCCTTTTTTTTTTCATTTTTAAGGAATTGGTTAGTTGTCCAGTAAGAAGTAAGACTAGCCGATAGTCTTCGACGAAAGAAAGAGAACAAAGAAGAAAATAATCAATATTCGCGATGCACGCATTGTTGTATTAGAACCAAAAGGCCGTTCTTGATCGAATTATAATTATAAAAGGGCAGGGGGCTCTCTAATTTAAGATATGTAAAGAAAAAATGTATAAGTTTCGCACGATCAGATCATGCGAAACTCTTTTTCTTCTCATTAGAGATATTATGAGAATGAACCTACTACTGAATCTAATGAGGTCAAATCAAATTAAAGTAAAAAAGCAAAGGGAAAGTAATAAAGTAAAAGTAAAAAAAAGGGAGATTCTAGTATAATATAAGGTCATTCTTTGTTCGAAAATGCACAATGTATTCGATACAATAATAAAAAAAAGATCAAAATCAAAATAGAAATGATTTTCCAATTTTAAAGCGATTCAATTTAATTTTTTGAATGAAGTTACACAACAGAGTTTTTTATTATTTCTAATTTTGATTATTAATTATAATATATAATATTAGTATAAGAATATTAGTTTTTAAGATGAATCTGTTGATTGGGAATTAGGGGATGCTCAGATATCACAGATGATGAATTGATTTCTTACCTATGTCACTCCCATTTTTTTTTTATTACTGTTTAGAAGGATTGATGAATCAAAAACTTTCAATTGAAAGAATAAGTGAAATTGGTCTTTTTGCTTATTCTTGTTTGTATCTTTCAAAAATTTGAATTTAGGGAAGTGCTTTCTAAACATATGTATAAAAAGACCATATTTCATTTAGCCTCTTTATGCTTACTATAACTAGTTATTTCGGTTTTCTACTAGCGGTTTTAACTATAACCTCAGCTCTATTTATCGGGTTGAACAAGATACGACTTATTTGAAATTAATTGAACAAACGATTCATAAAAAAACGAAATCTTTCTGTGTTATTCCATATATTCTATAGTTTCTTAAGTTTCTTACCGTGTCAATTTCCAATTTTTGGTCATTGAGATTCATGGGCAATATGAATTAATAGTTAAGAATAGATATTACCTCTCCTTTTCCTCTTTCAAACAAATTGAAATGATTGAAGTTTTTCTATTTGGAATTGTCTTAGGTCTAATTCCTATTACTTTGGCTGGATTATTTGTAACCGCATATTTACAATACAGACGCGGTGATCAGTTGGACCTTTAATTAATTAATAGCTCTTTTTTTGATTGACCCCTACTTGCTTTATTAATTTTAATACATAGGGCAGGGGTCAAATTGAAATTGCTGTTCAATTATTTCATTTCAGTGTAATTTTCGACCTAAGAATAACAAGAATGGGATCACGCTCTGTAGGATTTGAACCTACGACATCGGGTTTTGGAGACCCGCGTTCTACCGAACTGAACTAAGAGCGCTTTATTATCACACTAAATATTTTGTAAGTAACCCTAATATATTATATTTTTGCATGCGTATCCTATTCTATAGTAGAATAGAGTCAAATGAAAGATTGATCATGTTATGGATGCCCAATTTAATCGATTTCAATTGATCCCTCGTTACGATTCCTGCTCATAAGATAAGTAATAGAATAGGTAGGGATGACAGGATTTGAACCCGTGACATTTTGTACCCAAAACAAACGCGCTACCAAGCTGCGCTACATCCCTTTCAATTGGGTTACAGTGTCATTGTAGAGAATACCCGTATTGTTTTCCACATCTTTATTTACTCCATTTCTATACAAAAATTATCTTGTCATTTCTTCTTTTTGATCTCATATCATAGAACATATAATTAATTATTAATTAGTTATAATAAACTACTTATATGCGTTACGTATAATGAAACCCGCTGTAAAAAAAATGAATATTTTGGGGAAACGCTGGTACAGAAAAGGGCACGCTTTTTTTAAGAAAAGGAATATTCTACTGAATCGTTGTACATTTCAATTTGAATTAGGGATTCCGCGGACAAATACAAGCGATCATTAACTCCATATATGTCTGATCATATATGTATTACAAATTCCAATAAAGAAGGAGGATTTCAAATAAAATGCGAGATCTAAAAACATATCTCTCCGTGGCGCCGGTAGTAAGTACTATATGGTTCGGGTTTTTAGCAGGTCTATTGATAGAGATCAATCGTTTATTTCCGGATGCGCTGATATTCCCCTTTTTTTCATTCTAGTTAGTAACATGGGAAGTGGTGAAGAAGATTAGGGATTTAATAAAATCTCTGTGACTAATCCCTCCCCTTCCCATCTTTTAATTTTAGAATTTTTAAAATTTGAATAAGTTCGAAAAGAGAAAGAATAAAAGTGGATTCAAATTCAGTGAAACTCGGAACTCGGGCCTCAGGCCCGAGGCTCGAATTAAAATAAAATTTTTAATTTAAATAATTTTAATTAAAATAATTAAAAAGAGAATGAGAACGGAAATGGAAATTGATGGATAGGTCAACAATATCATACAAAATACTTAAATGAAAGACGAAACGCTATATTGGGATTAGAAATGTAGTTAGAAATCATTGTATTACTTATTATTACTATCTTGATTGCAACGAAATTTTTCATAATTTTATTTCGAGTTAGCAACTTCTATTTTTTTTTTTCGTTCCTTTTTTCTCTTTGGATCGCAAAATAGAATAGTTGAGTGAATCAAAAATACAAAGGGGGTTCATGGCCAAGGGGAAAGATGTTCGAGTAACAGTTATTTTGGAATGTACCAATTGTGCTGTTCGAAATGATGCTAATAAGGAATCAAAGAGGGTTGGTATTTCCAGATATATTACTCAAAAGAATCGACACAATACGCCTAGTCGATTGGAATTGAGAAAATTCTGTCCCTTTTGTTACAAATATACAATTCATGGGGAGATAAAGAAATAGATGGAACCGATTACACGTATGTATTGTATGTCATCCTTCCAAGGAAGATGAAAAATGTCATATACCATATATTATATATAACATATATTTAAAGATAAACAAACCAAAAAGAAATCCCCGACAAAATTAGGATTTTCGGGATAAGGAATAAACAAATCATGGATAAATCCAAGCGACTCTATTTTAAATCCAAGCGATCTTTTCGTAGGCGTTTGCCCCCGGTTGGGTCGGGGGATCGAATTGATTATAGAAACATGAGTTTAATTAGTCGATTTATTAGTGAACAAGGAAAGATATTATCTAGACGGGTGAATAGATTAAACTTAAAACAACAACGATTAATTACTATTGCTATCAAGCAAGCTCGTATTTTATCTTTGTTACCCTTTCTTAATAATGAGAAACAATTTGAAAGAGGTGAGTCGGCTGCTAGAACTGCGGGTCTTAGAATCAAAAAGGGGGATAGGCTTACTCTTCACTTGAATCAAAATTCCAATACGAACTCAAAGGCGGATTGATTTTTTGTTCGAAAAATTCGCGAATTAAGATGTGAGTGTCGTGTCATAAGAAAAAAAGTATCGGGGAAAAAGAAGAAATCTTTTTTTATTGAACGTCTTGTTTGTTCATTTTGACGACTTTATCATATTATTTGATTATATTTTATCATACTAATTTCTATTCTACCTTCCCGGAGTTAATTTTACAGCGCACTCCATTAAAATTTAAAACATTCCTATGGAGTCCTTCCAATCTACTTATTTTATAATCTCAGTGGAAATCATAGAAAGACAATTTCTATTTAATATAGCTATTTGCGCAAGTATTTTACGATTAAGAAGCAACTGCTCCTTGTACAGATTGTGTATGAAAATATTATAACTATAGTATACTAAATTCCCTCGAATTGCTGCATTTATCCGAGTGATCCACAAACGGCGAAAATATCTCTTTTGCCTACCTCTATCCCGATAAGCCGAAAACAAAGCTCTTATTTTCTGTTGAGTAATAGTTCGAGTAAGTCTTGAATGAGCCCCTCGAAAGCTTGATGCAAATAAACGAATTTTTGTTCTACGTCTCCGAGCTATACATCCTCGTTTAATTCTGGTCATTGAATAAATGAAACTTTGATAAATAACTAATTGATTTCTTTTCTTTCAGTTATTCCCTTCCCCTTTACTAGTTTGTTAATAACAAAACGGATCCTTCCAATGTATAAAATAAAAACTCCAACGGCTTTTGCTACTATAACCTTCCCGCCCACGATTTTTTCTTTTTTTTTTATAGGCATTTTACCTCGAAATAAGAAATAATATTGATATTGATACTAGATATTAAAAAAAGCATATTAATATTAAATAAAAACAAAAAGTAGTAAATATAAAATAGAAATGAATAAAAAAAAAATAGTGGGTTCCATCGTTTCTATGGTTACTTCTTAAACGGCGAGATCCCTTCTATACACCGGAGCCCCTTCTTTTCTTTCATTTAATCAATGCTATTGTTAACTTGTACAGTTCACACTTTTTGGCTCTACCCATGAATTATTCAGTAATCCGTCTTTCACAACGAGATCCACTTATACAGTAACGGTATTTAATTATGAAGATTAACTGTGTAGCTGACCCTCTTAGTCCGTTGTTGAAAGAGTAAGGGCGTAATCTTTCTTGCCTTTAAATGGGATTCCCCCCGCTTAATGGATAAACATTTGCTACCAATGGGAAATTCTTTCTCATCTTAAATTGAAAATGGAGACGATTGGATTTACACCACTAGAAACCATAAATTTTGATACACAATAGAAGGGTATGATAGATACTTTTTAGATAGTGAATGGGGTTCTTCCGTTTTATTTTATCTTATTTACTGTTACTGATCACTGATACTGGAAAAATGGGTTCTTTTCTTTTGCCCCAGTCCATGCTCTGAACGAGTCACACATACACCCTAGTACATGTTCCTCGTCGCTGAGGGCATCCCCCAAGGGCGGGGGATTTCGTAACATTTCTGATTGGCTGTCTCGTCTTTCTAATAAGTTGTTTAATAGTTGGCATGTTGACTCGTATACATAATGAGCTGGTTTAGATCGATCCTAACCGGCCGATTAGGAATTACTTCTATAGTAATAAATTAATTAATAGAATACTCTATCAAACCCAGTAAGAAGATAAAATTTCAAATGGCGTATTTGTATTTGCGCGAAATCCCTGTTATTTTTTATTCTACCCCTACATGATCAACAATTCCATGAGCTTGGGCTTCTGTTGCTGACATAAAAACATCTCTTTCCATGTCTTCGGATACAACCCATAGAGGTGTGCCTGTTCTTTGTACATAAACCCTTGTAATGGTTTCGCGCAGCTTCATCATTTCTTCCGCTTCCAGGATAAATTCTCCTGCGGGTGCCTCATAAAAAGAACTAGCAGGTTGATGGATCATTACCCTGATTATATAACCTAATAAATGGTTCTTCTATCTCGAAGAGAAATCAAAGAGAATAAATTAAATAACGAGTAATGATATGAAAACCAAAAGATAGAATTGAACAACCGTACAGGCATCTTTTGCGCATTGCATACGGCTATACAATGGAATTTACTTTATAACCTCCATTCCGAAGTATAAAATCAAATTCAAATATTCAAATATAGGGCCTATCAGACCCCGATCGGTAAATAATCCAATAACCATCCTTCATTTTATTTTGGAGTAGTTAAAACATACTATGATGGTTCCGTTGCTTTATATATTTATTTAGTCTGTTATTAAGCAATCCCAAAGTTTATTTTTTTTGTATTCTTTCCTAAGATAAATATTGTTATTATCCCTCTGGTGTGAAAACAAAAAAGTTTGTGACGCTGCAATAGGCTTCCGATAAATCAGATAAAATCGGAAATGCCCTTTATCTCATACTATTCGTTCGATATATAATCTAATGATTTATTTTTGAAAAAAAAAAACAAAAATAAAAAAAAAAGGGGGGTTTCTCATATCGAATTCAAAATGCCATGCTATTATTACTTAATAGTCATATTTCATATGGCGAAGGCATAGTCTTCTTTTTTCTCTCAAATACAAAACTCATTGGCGCCGAGCATGAGGGAATGCTAGACGTTTGGTAATTTCTCCTCCGACCAGAAGAAAAGATCCTATTGAAGCGGCCAATCCCATGCATATTGTCTGTACATCTGGTTGTACAAATTGCATAGTATCATAAATAGCTACTCCGGGTATTACCCACCCCCCGGGAGAGTTTATAAACAAATACAGATCTTTGCTATCATCCTCTAGACTGAGATATACCATAAGACCAATAATTTGATTCGAGAGATCGCTATCAACCTCTTGGCCTAAAAAAAGTAATCTTGCTCGATAAAGTCGGTTGATTAGGATATAATTGTATCCTTAGGAACCGTACGCGCACCTTTTGATGCATACGGTTTACCAAAAATCGCGCAAAAAAAAAAGAATCAATGTGTAGATTGCAGCCCTCATTCTTTTTTTTTTTCATAGGGGGCTCTTTCTAACTTCTAACAAAGGGCTTTTTTTCTTCCATTTTTCAAGAAGGATTTGTTTTGGCCTGTTTACTTTACCTATATATAAATAAAATATATATATAAATAATTTACTAAACTTATCGAATGAACTTCTCATTGATGTATTGTTTCATCGAGATCGAATCCAAATAACGATGCCATTTTCTTGTTCCTGAATGGGCTTTTTCAATTTTTTTAGGTTTATGCTCTACTCCGAGTAAAGATAGGCCCGATTTTTATTTGCACATATAGGGCAAATGTCCCAATACCACGTCTTTTTGCTATGGCTTTTTTTATTTTTCAATTTCATTTATTTCATGTCTTCCACTAAATATTCAATGTATTCATTATATTAAATGTATTCATTATATTACTCGATTGATTAAACAGTTTGAGATCGCTCCTGTTTATAAATAGAATATTATAAAAGTAGTAATCTTAGATATATTACCAATTGGGTTTTTTCTAAACGAAGCCTGGATACTTCATTTTTTTGGTCCAGTCGAGCCAACCATAAATTATTCTAATTGATAATATTAATCTGATACCCCTACAAAAAATAAATAGGATTAAATTGTATTTCACGCTCCAAACTTTTGATAATTCAATCAATCTTTTTTGGGCGAAAGAGGGGATATCTCGATCAGGGGAGAGAATGGGGAAATTCCATGTGACCCAATATATCTGACAAGTCGCACTATATGTCAACCCACGATGCATCTTCCTCTCCAGGACTTCGAAAAGGTACTTTTGGAACACCAATAGGCATAAAATGAAAGAAAAAAAATTAAGTACTATATCTTACTTTGATGTGGAAGCGTAACAACGGGTTTATTGTCTTAATAAGATTAGCCTTTATCATAGTTTATCCATAAATTGAATAAGTTCATAACAATAACATAAAAAAAGAAAACCGAATGATTATGACTAAAGGAAAATTTTTACGAAACGAATGGGTCTTTGGAATGATATGAACAAATGGGTATGTCTTCACTCATAGAAAATTAAAGTGGGATCAATCCCCTCTACCATTGCGTATTGGTACTTATCGGGTATAGAATAGATCTGCTTATTTTTGTTCCTACAAATGGAATTCGTCTATTATTACTATCTATTATTATTACTAAAAGAATAGAACAAATATTAATTCTTTCCTCGAGAAAATCTACCGAAAGAGTGGGTCCAGAGCATAGTTTTTTTACTTTTTACAATGCAATAAAGTTACATAGTGTCTATTATTCGTTGATTAAAGGGGTATTTCCATGGGTTTGCCTTGGTATCGTGTTCATACCGTCGTATTGAATGATCCGGGTCGTTTGATTTCTGTTCATATAATGCATACAGCTCTAGTTGCTGGTTGGGCCGGTTCGATGGCTCTATACGAGCTAGCGGTTTTTGATCCCTCTGACCCCGTTCTTGATCCGATGTGGAGACAGGGTATGTTTGTTATACCCTTCATGACTCGTTTAGGAATAACCAATTCATGGGGCGGTTGGAGTATCACAGGAGGTACTATAACGAATCCGGGTATTTGGAGTTACGAAGGTGTGGCCGGGGCACATATTGTGTTTTCTGGCTTATGCTTTTTGGCAGCTATTTGGCATTGGGTGTACTGGGATCTAGAAATATTTTCTGATGAACGTACAGGAAAACCTTCTTTAGATTTACCTAAGATTTTTGGAATTCATTTATTTCTTTCAGGGTTGGCTTGTTTTGGGTTTGGCGCATTTCATGTAACGGGGTTGTATGGTCCTGGAATATGGGTGTCCGATCCTTATGGACTAACCGGAAGGGTACAATCTGTAAATCCAGCGTGGGGTGTGGAAGGTTTTGATCCTTTTGTTCCGGGAGGAATAGCCTCTCATCATATTGCAGCAGGGACATTGGGCATATTAGCCGGCCTATTCCATCTTAGTGTCCGTCCGCCCCAACGTCTATACAAAGGATTACGCATGGGAAATATTGAAACCGTCCTTTCCAGCAGTATCGCTGCTGTCTTTTTTGCCGCTTTTGTTGTTGCTGGAACTATGTGGTATGGTTCAGCAACTACCCCGATTGAATTATTTGGTCCCACTCGTTATCAATGGGATCAGGGATACTTCCAGCAAGAAATATATCGAAGAGTTAGCGCTGGGATAGCCGAAAATCAAAGTTTATCAGAGGCTTGGTCTAAAATTCCTGAAAAATTGGCTTTTTATGATTACATCGGTAATAATCCGGCAAAGGGGGGATTATTCAGAGCGGGCTCAATGGACAACGGGGATGGAATAGCTGTTGGGTGGTTAGGACACCCTATCTTTAGAGATAAGGAAGGGCGTGAACTTTTTGTACGTCGTATGCCCACTTTTTTTGAAACATTTCCGGTTGTTTTGGTAGACGGAGACGGTATTGTTAGAGCCGATGTTCCGTTTCGAAGGGCAGAGTCGAAGTATAGTGTCGAACAAGTAGGTGTAACTGTGGAGTTCTATGGTGGCGAACTGAATGGAGTCAGTTATAGTGATCCTGCTACTGTGAAAAAATATGCTCGACGCGCTCAATTGGGCGAAATTTTTGAATTAGATCGTGCTACTTTGAAATCCGATGGTGTTTTTCGTAGCAGTCCAAGGGGTTGGTTTACTTTTGGCCATGCTTCATTTGCTCTGCTCTTCTTCTTCGGACATATTTGGCATGGCGCTAGAACCTTGTTCCGAGATGTTTTTGCCGGTATTGACCCAGATTTGGATGCTCAAGTAGAATTTGGAACATTCCAAAAACTTGGGGATCCTACTACAAGACGACAAGTAGTCTGATACAAGATTGATTTCTTACTTTTATTTTTGTGATTTAATAACATAGACAGGGAGCCGGATAAATCTTGATTTGAATCGCTGCCTTTGCCCTTTCTTTGACTCTTTCTCTTTAGTTATCCGGGAGACGACCCAAAATAAACAGGCATGGAAGCTATAATTGTAAACCACAATCGAATCTATGGAAGCATTGGTTTATACATTCCTCTTAGTCTCGACTCTGGGAATAATATTTTTCGCCATCTTTTTTCGGGAACCACCTAAAGTTCCAACTAAAAAGATGAAATGATTTTTTATTATCTCGATTGAAGTAATGAGCCTCCCAATATTGGGAGGCTCATTACTTCAACTAGTCTCCGTGTTCCTCGAACGGATCTCTTAGTTGTTGAGAGGGTTGCCCAAAAGCAGTATATAAGGCGTACCCAGTAAAACTTACAAGTAAACCAGATATAGAGATGGCAACTAAGGTTGCTGTTTCCATTATTATATAATTTTAAGACCACAATGGATCTATGCTAAGATCATTTATTTACAATATAATGGTATACAAAGTCAACGGCTCTCACTGAATACAAAATAGGATTTATGGCTACACAAACCGTGGAGAATAGTTCTAGATCTGGTCCAAGACGAACCATTGTAGGGGATTTATTGAAACCACTGAATTCGGAATATGGTAAAGTAGCTCCAGGTTGGGGAACTACTCCTTTGATGGGTATTGCAATGGCTCTATTTGCGATATTCCTATCTATTATTTTGGAGATTTATAATTCTTCCATTTTACTGGATGGAATTTCAATGAATTAGATTCACAAGAACTACTAAATCGCTTTTCACTACAAAGTGAATCATTTAGGTCGTTTTTAGCCCATTCTATTTTTGGGTAGTTCGACCGTGGAATTTCTTTGTTTCTGTATTTCCGGAATATGAGTGTGTGACTTGTTATAATTGATCCTATGGATACTACAGAGAGTGGTTCTGTCATCTTGATACAGATGGTTTTACCTCGTCGGATATTCATTCTAGTATCCGGAACGCGCGGAATATAGGAAATAGATTACAAACTATTCTAACTATGATTCATATTTTATATTAAGACCTCGCGGGCCGGACTCCAAAAAAAAAGAGTTAACCCCCAAATAGTTAAAAAAGGGGGTTAGAAGTGATAAATCGACAGATTTTTATTCTTTTTCCCGTTTATGCTTATTTTAATTAAGGGACAAACCTTTCTTTAAATTTTTATTCAGTATATCTATTCATTGAATAAGTGATGATCCAACGATTCTTACTCAGGGAATTTTTGGACTTAGTTTGAAGGTTTTCTTGAATCATCGTGGTTGTAGTATGAATCTGAGGTTTTAATCGATTCATAGGGTCTTAACAAGAGAATTCCTATCAATAATAAAGAAAACAGAAGTAAAACCGCGTTACACACAAATAAGAATAACAAGAATAACAAATAAAAGAAAATAAAAAAAAATAGGTAAATAGAGGATTCAAGAGGCCTGTAACAATCAACATAAAGACGAATGAGCCAACTTGATATTTTTTAGCATTATAACCACAAAGAAGAGCTTTCAGATTTTTATTCTTTCGTATCTTTAGAGAAAAAGAAAGAGTGAATCATAGGAGGAAAGATAAATAAGTTTCAAACTTTTTATTACACATATCCATTCTAGCCAGTATTTGGGCGGTTTTTGTTTGAGCCGTACGAAATGAAATTCTCATATACGGTTCTCAGAGGGGGATTTACCTATCTCAATAAAGTATATGATTGGTTCGAAGAACGTCTTGAGATTCAGGCGATTGCAGATGATATAACTAGTAAATATGTCCCTCCCCATGTGAACATATTTTATTGTTTAGGCGGAATTACACTTACTTGTTTTTTAGTACAAGTAGCTACGGGATTTGCTATGACTTTTTACTATCGCCCAACGGTTACTGAGGCTTTTGCTTCCGTTCAATATATAATGACTGAAGCTAACTTTGGTTGGTTAATCCGATCAGTTCATCGATGGTCCGCAAGTATGATGGTGCTAATGATGATCCTGCACGTATTTCGTGTGTATCTCACCGGTGGCTTTAAAAAACCTCGCGAATTGACTTGGGTTACAGGTGTAGTTTTAGCTGTATTGACCGCATCTTTTGGCGTGACTGGTTATTCCTTACCCCGGGACCAAATTGGTTATTGGGCAGTCAAAATTGTAACAGGCGTACCGGAAGCTATTCCTGTAATAGGATCGCCTTTGGTAGAGTTATTGCGCGGAAGTGCTAGTGTAGGCCAATCCACCCTGACTCGTTTTTATAGTTTACACACTTTTGTATTACCTCTACTTACTGCCGTATTTATGTTAATGCACTTCCCAATGATACGTAAGCAAGGCATCTCTGGTCCTTTATAGAGAAGAAATAGTATTATAGATCATAGATATTTGTAATCAGTCATTTATCACTTCACTCAGGGTAGGAACAATAGGATTTCATTGCTATAAATATGGATTATTGAAAAGAATAAAACATGTATTTGGATCTTTTCCTTCAACCCCGCAAAATTGTATTATTTATTTGACACTAATGGTTGAAGTGAATTTTCTGAAGATAAAATGGATTATGGGAGTGTGTGAC